AACTCCCTTTGGTATTTTACGAGTATGCTTACGCGAACCAATTTTTGATATAGGTTTTGCCATATCTTATTATCTTTTTGTTATTTCATAAATAGAAGTCCGAGATATATGGATATATCCATTTCATGTCAAAAACGGATGCTTTACTTTTTTTTATAATTAGAAACTACAATTAATATTCTATTAATTGTATTCGATATCTATGTATTCTATTTCTATTAATATCGAATACAATTACCAAAAATGGAATTTCCGATTTATATAAAATATAAAAAATATCTATTATACTTATAATAGTTATCTTATAATAGTTATAATATATATATATAAATAGAATTTATAATTTCAATAATTTGAAATTTGCATATATTCAAATATATTACTATATATCTTATATACTATATATCTTAATATAAATAATATGATTTATATATATATAATCGTATATAATTTTATGTAATTTATTGTAATTTATATTATATTATATTGAAATTAAAAATATTTTAAATATTGTTATTTGTGCATTCAGTCCTTTATAATTGAAAGCCCTTTCTTGTGGAAATATTATCCTTGTCTTTGTTTATGTCTTGGATTGGAACAAATTACTATAATCCGCCCTCGCCTGCGGATCAATCGACATTTTTCACAAATTTTACGAACAGAGGCCCTTATTTTCATATTTGTCATTCCTTAACTTAATCCCGAATCCATTTAATTGGAAGAAAATATGATTTCCTTTAATTTTTAACTTATAAAATCGTACCCCAAAATGTTGAGTCTGAAAAAACAGTGAGTGTCATAAAATAACTTATACTTTCATTTTCTCTTTCTCTGTCGTAGACGTATAAAAGAAGAGTACGTCGAACCTTTTCAGAAAGATAGTCTAGAATCATATTTTCATTATGAAAATGAAAATGAACCTGGAACATACCTCTGGAAATTTATTCAAGAATTTAATCCTCATGAATCCGTTTGTTTTTTTATTCCTATTAAATCCCTTTCACACATTCATTAAAGTATTAGGAGTGATATCAGAGACCTGTGTTTTCTCTCTCTCTTTTTTTTTCACAAAAATTTATAGAAGTTTTGCATTTCATATAATATAATAAAATTCGTATATCAGAAAGATTACCATATATAACATAAAACTTCTCCGCCGATTCTTTCTAATCGAGCCTCTCGATCTGTCATTATACCTCTAGAAGTAGAAAGAATTACAATCCCCATCCCTCCTAAAATTCTTGGAATTTGTTGATAATTCGAATAGATTCGTAGACCAGGTGTACTGATCCGTTTTAAATTCAAACTCGTTTTATATGATCCTTTTCTATTTCTTCTATACCGTAGAGTTAAAACTAAAAAAAAATTGTCCCTTTCCCTATGTTTTCTCACGTTTTCAATAAAACCCTCTCGTAAAAGCATTTTTACAATGTTTTCAGTGATGTTAGTAGATGGTATTTGAACCGTTCCTCTTCTATTCATGTCAGCATTTCGTATGGAGGTTATTATGTCAGCGATGGTGTCCTTACCCATAATAAAGGAAAATCTATGTTGCCCTTTCCTTTCGATATAATCAACATGCTCCTTTTTTTTACTTTTTTTATTAAATTTGATTTAAAATATTTAAATATTTGATATTTATTTATATTCAATATTTGATATTTATTTTCCAATATGAGATTGAAATATGAAAATATTTTTTTTTTTATTATATAAAATTCTATATATATTATATAAAATTTTATATACATATATATAATATACTACTAATAGAATTAAATAATTATTAAATAATTAATAGAATTAATTACTACAGAAGGTATATGTGTAAGACATAATCTATTAAGTAATCTATTTCATTCACAAATGATATATCTATATCATGGTTTCGGCTTATAATACCTCAGGTGCTAATGAAACTATTTTAGTGAAATTGAACTGTCTCAATTCCCGGGGGATTGCGCCAAAAATTCTAGTTCCTTTTGGATTTCCTTCTTGATCAATCACAACCGCAGCATTATCATCATACTGTATTATCATGCCGTTGTTACGTTTGAGTTCTTTACAAGTACGTACAATTACAGCTCTGATCACTTCTGATCTTTCTAAAGACGTATTGGGTACTGCTTCCTTGATTACAGCAACAACAATGTCACCAATATAAGCATATCGTCGATTACTGGCTCCTATGATTCGAATACACATCAATTGGCGGGCTCCGCTGTTATCGGCTACATTCAAATGGGTTTGAGGTTGAATCATATCATATTATTTTGATTTTTTCTGTTCTTTCAGTCAAAAGCTTGAAGTAAAAAAAAAAGAATATATTCTGCATTCAACAAAAAAAAAGAAACCTCCAATTTCAATCATTTTTATTCCTAAAGACCTCTTTCCTTTGGTTCTAATTATTATCTTGAAATAAGAAATTGAGTTCGGATAGGCATTTTGGATGCTGCTATTGAAATAGCCCTTCTGGCTATATTTTCCGCGACTCCGCCCA